GTTTATGTAGCTTAATTAAAGCATAGCACTGAAGATGCTAAGATAGATTTTAATACATCTCAAAAACACAAAGGTTTGGTCCTAGCCTTATTATTAATTAAAATTATATTTACACATGCAAGTCTCAGCATCCCTGTGAAAATGCCCTTCTTTACCTATTAGTAAATAAGGAGCAGATATCAGGCACAATTTATGCCCATAACATCTTGCCAAGCCACACCTCCACAGGAATTCAGCAGTGATAAACATTGAAAAATAAGCGTCAATAAGCTTGAATCAGTAATAATTTTTAGAGTTGGTAAATTTCGTGCCAGCCACCGCGGTTAAACGAGAAACTCAAATTAATAAAAACGGCCTAAAGCGTGATTAAATTATATTAAAATAAATAGAAATAAAAATTAACTCAACTGTCGTACGTATTTGTTATATGGTAAACCAGAGACGAAAGATATTCTAATAAATAAACTACTTGAACCCACGAAAGCTAAGAAACAAACTAGGATTAGATACCCTACTATGCTCAGCCTTAAACTTTGGAACCCACCCGCCTGAGTACTACGAGCCACAGCTTAAAACTCAAAGGACTTGGCGGTGCTCTACACCCCCCTAGAGGAGCCTGTTCTATAATTGATACCCCCCGCTAAACCTCACCACTTATTGCCAATACCGCTTATATACCGCCGTCGTCAGCTCACCATTTAAGTGAATAATAGTAGGCATAATGATAAACATAAAAACGTCAGGTCAAGGTGTAGCGAATTAAGTGGGAAGAAATGGGCTACATTTTCTAAACTAGAAAATACGAAAAATCTTATGAAAAACTATTTAAAGGTGGATTTAGCAGTAAAAAGAAAATAGAGTGTTCTTTTTAAATTGGCCATAGAGCGCGCACACACCGCCCGTCACCCTCCTCAAAAAACCAACTAATTATATAATAAAAGAGAACAAAAGAAGAGGTAAGTCGTAACATGGTAAGTTTACCGGAAGGTGTACTTGGATTATCAAAATATAGCTAAAATATAGCATCTTGCTTACACCAAGAAGATACTTGTTAAATTCAAGTTATTTTGAGTAGTAAACTTAGCCTACTTCACCTTAATAAACATAATACTTTTTAATTAATTAAATAAAACATTTTTATCATTTTAGTAAAGGAGATAGAAAAACTCATTAGCGCAATATATTTAGTACTGCAAAGGAAAAATGAAATAGAAGTTAAATAAATCATAAAAACAATAAAAAGCAAAGATTTGACCTTTTACCTTTGCTCATGGTCTAGTGAGTTTACCTAACATAAAGAACTTAAGTAGACTCCCGAACTAACGAGTACTACGAAGCAGCAAACGAGCCAACCCTTCTCTGTGGCAAAAGAGTGGGCGACTTCCTAGTAGTGGTGATAAACCTAACGAGTCTAGTAATAGCTGGTTACTTAATAAATGAACTTAAATTCAACTTAAAGTATTTTAAACAAAAAAAGTAAAAAATAATATTTTAAAGTTAATTAATAGAGGTTCAGCTCTATTAATAAAGGATACAACCTAAAATAATGAATAATGATTATATTAATTAAAGAAATTAATTATGTTGGCCTAAAAGCAGCAACCAGTAATAAAAGCGTTAAAGCTTAATTTAATAAATCTTATTATAACAATAAAACAATCTTAATTCATTAAAACTATTAAGTCAATCTATTTAAATAGATGTGATTATACTAGAATGAGTAATAAGAAAATATTCTCTTGGTGCAGGTGTAAATCAGAACGAATACTTCACTGATAATTAACGAACCTTTTGAGGGAAAAATAATATTTTACAAGAAAAACCTATTTAACCCATCGTTAACCCAACACAGGAGCACACTAGAAAGATTAAAAATATAGGAAGGAACTCGGCAAACACGAACTTCGCCTGTTTACCAAAAACATCGCCTCTTGCAATTAAGGTATAAGAGGTCCTGCCTGCCCAGTGACATTAAGTTTAACGGCCGCGGTATTATGACCGTGCAAAGGTAGCGTAATCACTTGTCTTTTAAATAAAGACCAGTATGAATGGCAAGACGAAAGTTCAACTGTCTCCCTAAATTAATCAGTGAAATTGATCTTTCCGTGCAGAAGCGGAAATATAAATATAAGACGAGAAGACCCTATGGAGCTTTAAACATATAATCAATTGTAAATCATAAAATCCGAAAGACTAAATATAAAATAAAACAATATGATTAAAATTTTAGGTTGGGGCGACCACGGAGAAAAACAAAACCTCCGAGATGAAGAGAATATCTTAATTCAAGAACTACAGTTCTAAAAAATAAAATATTTAACATAATTGATCCAATATTTTTGATCAACGAACCAAGTTACCCTAGGGATAACAGCGCAATCCTCTCCAAGAGTCCCTATCGACGAGGGGGTTTACGACCTCGATGTTGGATCAGGACACCCCAATGGTGCAGCCGCTATTAAAGGTTCGTTTGTTCAACGATTAAAGTCCTACGTGATCTGAGTTCAGACCGGAGTAATCCAGGTCAGTTTCAATCTATAAAAAATTTTTTCTAGTACGAAAGGGCCGAAAAAATGGAGCCAATATAAAAACAAGCTCCACCTTCCCCTATTGAAAACAATTTAAATAGACCTAGGTAAACTAGTATACCCAAGATAAGGGTTAGTAAGAGTGGCAGAGTCTGGTAATTGCAAAAGATCTAAAATCTTTCACCCAGGGGTTCAACTCCCCTTTCTAACTATGAATTCTTTAATTTCCCTAATCATTAATCCCCTTTTATATATTATTCCAGTGCTACTAGCAGTAGCATTCTTAACTCTCGTAGAACGAAAAATTTTAGGGTATATACAACTACGTAAAGGTCCAAATATTGTAGGACCAATAGGAATCCTTCAACCGCTGGCTGATGGTCTAAAACTTTTTATTAAAGAACCTATCCGACCATCAACATCCTCACAAATTCTATTTATTACTATACCAGTTCTAGCTTTGACACTTTCACTAATTATCTGAATTCCTCTCCCTATGCCTAATAACCTTTCTAATGTTAATCTGGGTATCTTATTTATTCTTGCACTTTCAAGTTTAGCCGTATACTCAGTACTTGGCTCAGGATGATCATCAAATTCAAAATATGCACTAATTGGATCCTTACGCGCAGTAGCACAAACAATTTCATATGAGGTCACTCTCGGATTAATTTTACTCTGCCTAGTATTAATAACAGGAAGCTTTTCACTGACAAATTTTAATACAACCCAAGAATTTACATGATTAATTGTCCCTGCCTGACCTATAGCAACAATATGATTTACCTCAACCCTTGCAGAAACAAACCGAGCCCCATTTGACCTTACTGAGGGAGAATCAGAACTTGTATCCGGATTTAACGTAGAATATGCAGGAGGCCCATTTGCCCTGTTTTTTTTAGCTGAATACGCTAACATTTTATTAATAAATACCCTTTCAACAATTTTATTCTTAGGCGTAACTTATAATCACCACCAACCAGAAATATATACATTAAGTTTAATAATTAAAGCAACTATTCTATCAATACTTTTCTTATGAGTACGAGCATCATACCCACGATTTCGATATGATCAATTAATGCACTTAATTTGAAAAAACTTTCTCCCAATTACAATTGCTATAACCATTTTTCATATTTCACTACCTATTTTAACCTCTGGCATTCCACCAATAATCTAGGACATGTGCCCGAAAGCTAGGACTCACTTTGATAAAGTGAAATATAGGGGTTCAAACCCCCTCATTTCCTCTAAGAAAAAAGGATTTGAACCTTTTCTTAGGAGATCAAAACCCCTCGTGCATCCACTTACACCTCTTCTTAGTAGAATAAGCTAAATAAGCTTTTGGGCCCATACCCCAAATATGTTGGTTAAAACCCTTCTTCCACTAATGAGCCCATATGCACTATCTATTTTACTATCAAGTCTTTCCATGGGGACAATGCTTACATTTATCAGCAATCACTGATTTTTAGCCTGGATGGGATTAGAAATTAATACACTCGCTATTATCCCATTAATAACAAAACTTCACCACCCACGAGCAATTGAAGCCGCTACTAAATATTTCCTGATCCAAGCATCGGCATCAGCTTTAATCCTATTTTCATCAACAATCAATGCATGATTTACTGGAGAATGAACAATTATTAATATTCAAACTAATTTTTCAACAATTATTCTAACTATTGCACTATTAATAAAATTAGGAATCGCCCCATTTCACTTATGAATACCGGACGTACTTCAAGGCCTAGACCTATTGACATGTTTAATTTTATCTACCTGACAAAAACTAGCACCAATAACTCTCTTAATTATGACACACCACCTCTTAAATTCAGATATACTAACTACTATAGCATTATTATCAACACTGATTGGGGGGTGAGGCGGATTAAACCAAACACAACTGCGAAAAATTATAGCTTACTCATCTATCGCACACATAGGATGAATAATTCTTATTTTATCATTTTTACCACATTTAATAATAATAAATTTATTTATTTATCTTCTTATAACTTTATGCATATTTATGATATTAATACATTTTAATTCATTAAATATTAATAAACTTACTATATCATGAATTAAAAACCCAACTTTAACCTCAATAATAATAATTACGCTTATATCCTTGGGTGGGCTCCCCCCAACCTCCGGATTCATTCCAAAATGACTTATTCTTCAAGAAATTACTAAACAAAATTTAATAATTTTAGCCTCCTTGATAGCACTATCAGCTTTATTGAGCTTATTTTTTTACTTACGACTGTCTTATGCCGTATCTTTAACCTCCTCCCCAAATATATCTAATTCAAAACTTTACTGACGATTTAAAAATTATATTCCAAACCCTCTACCATTAACAATTATTATATCAAATATACTTCTCCCCATTACCCCTTTAGTAATTAATTTATTTCTTTAAGAACTTAGGCTAATCTAGACCAAAGGCCTTCAAAGCCTTTAGTAGAAGTTAAAATCTTCTAGTCCTTGTTTAAGACCTGCAGGATTTTATCCCACATCATCTGAATGCAACCCAGATACTTTAATTAAGCTAAAACCTTCCTAGATTAGAAGGCTTTTATCCTACGACATTTTAGTTAACAGCTAAACGCTCAATCCAGCGAGCTTTAATCTACTTCTCCCGCGTTGCCGAGAAAAACGCGGGAGAAGCCCCGAAGAAAATAAATTCTTCCTTTAAAATTTGCAATTTTACGTGCTCATACACTACAGGGCTTGATAAAAAAAGGACTTTAACCTTTATAAAAGGGGCTACAACCCTACACCTAATTCGGCCATTTTACCTGTGATAATCACTCGATGACTATTCTCAACTAATCATAAAGATATTGGCACCCTGTATTTAGTATTTGGTGCTTGAGCCGGAATAGTGGGCACTGCCTTAAGTCTACTAATTCGGGCTGAACTAAGCCAACCTGGGACTCTTCTTGGGGATGATCAGATCTATAATGTAATTGTAACTGCTCACGCATTCGTAATAATCTTCTTCATGGTTATACCAGTGATAATCGGGGGCTTTGGAAATTGGTTGGTTCCATTAATAATTGGTGCCCCAGATATAGCATTTCCACGAATAAATAATATAAGTTTCTGATTGCTACCTCCATCGTTTCTTTTACTACTAGCATCATCAGGGGTCGAAGCCGGGGCAGGAACAGGCTGAACCGTTTACCCCCCCTTATCGGGCAATCTGGCACATGCCGGAGCCTCAGTCGATTTAACAATTTTTTCACTACATTTAGCAGGTATTTCATCGATTTTAGGGGCAATTAACTTTATTACAACCTCCATTAATATAAAACCCTTGTCAATATCGCAATATCAGACACCTTTATTTGTTTGATCAGTATTAATTACTGCTATTCTCCTCTTACTCTCTTTACCAGTCCTTGCCGCAGGGATCACAATACTACTAACAGATCGAAATTTAAATACCACATTCTTCGACCCCGCAGGGGGAGGTGACCCTGTTCTCTACCAACACTTATTTTGATTTTTTGGGCACCCAGAGGTTTATATTCTTATTCTCCCTGGATTTGGAATAATTTCTCACATTGTTACATACTATTCAGCAAAAAAAGAGCCATTTGGCTACATAGGAATAGTATGGGCTATAATATCAATCGGATTGCTAGGATTTATTGTTTGAGCCCATCATATATTCACAGTAGACCTTAATGTTGATACACGAGCCTACTTTACATCAGCTACAATAATTATTGCCATCCCCACTGGTGTGAAAGTATTCAGCTGATTAGCAACAATACATGGAGGCTCAATTAAGTGAGATGCTGCAATGCTGTGAGCTTTAGGCTTTATTTTTTTATTTACCGTCGGCGGACTAACTGGAATTGTCCTTGCTAACTCATCGTTAGATATTGTATTACATGATACTTACTATGTAGTAGCACATTTTCATTATGTATTATCTATGGGGGCTGTATTTGCCATTATGGGGGGATTTGTACACTGATTTCCACTATTTTCAGGATATACTTTACACTCAACTTGGTCAAAAATTCATTTTGGGGTAATATTTATCGGAGTAAACTTAACCTTCTTCCCACAACATTTCTTAGGCTTAGCAGGCATGCCACGGCGATACTCAGATTACCCAGATGCTTACACCCTATGAAACACAGTCTCATCAATTGGGTCATTAATTTCCCTTGTTGCAGTAATTATAATAATATTTATTATTTGAGAGGCATTCTCATCAAAACGGGAAGTATTGACAACTGAATTAAGCTCTACAAATATTGAATGATTATATGGATGTCCCCCACCATATCATACATTTGAAGAGCCTTCATATGTTCAAGCCCGAATTTATTAACAAGAAAGGGGGGAATTGAACCCACATAGGTTAATTTCAAGTTAACCGCATAACCACTCTGCCACTCACTTACGAGACATTAGTAAAATAATTACAAAATCTTGTCATGATTAAATTATAAGTTAAAATCTTATACGTCTCTCAATGGCACATCCATCACAACTAGGTTTTCAAGATGCAGCTTCCCCTATTATAGAAGAATTACTACATTTTCATGATCATGCATTAATAGCAGTTTTTTTAATTAGTACATTAGTTCTATATATTATTACAATTATAATAACTACAAAATTAACTAACACTAATGCCATAGACGCCCAAGAAATTGAAATAGTATGAACAATTATACCAGCTATTATTTTAATTGTAATTGCTCTCCCATCATTACGAATTTTATACCTAATAGATGAAATTAATGACCCCCACCTTACAGTTAAAGCTATTGGACATCAATGATACTGAAGCTATGAATTTACAAATTATGAAGATTTAATATTTGACTCATACATAGTGCCCACTCAAGACCTCCTACCAGGACAATTTCGTTTACTAGAAGTTGATAATCGGATAGTAGTGCCCATAGAATCTCCTATTCGTATGCTTATCTCTGCAGAAGACGTGTTACACTCATGAGCAGTCCCATCTATAGGTATTAAAACTGACGCTATCCCAGGGCGATTAAATCAAACAACCTTTATTGCATCTCGCCCAGGTGTATATTACGGCCAATGCTCAGAAATTTGTGGCGCAAATCATAGCTTTATGCCAATTGTAGTAGAAGCAACACCATTAAATTATTTCCAAAACTGATCTCCATCTATATTAGAATAATCATTAAGAAGCTTTCATATAAGCAATAACCTTTTAAGTTATAGATCGGTGATTTAGCCCACCCTTAATGATATGCCACAATTAAACCCTGGGCCCTGACTTGCTATTTTTTTATTATCATGAGTTGTTTTTTTATTAATTTTAACCTTTAAAATTAGTAATTTTAATAATCTAAATGAACCAACATCACAAAATAAAAATATAAAAAAACCTGAATCTTGAAACTGACCATGAATTTAAGTTTTTTTGACCAATTTTTAAGCCCTGTAATACTTGGTGTTCCTTTAATTATAGTGGCCATAGTTCTACCTTGATTATTATTTCCAAGCCCAACAAACAAATGGTTAAATAATCGCTTATCTACACTACAAATCTGATTCACACAAAAATTTACTAAACAATTAATATCCCCAATCAACACTGGCGGGTATAAATGAGCCATAATTTTTTTATCATTAATAGTATTTTTAATAACAATTAATCTTCTGGGTCTTCTCCCATATACATTTACCCCTACAACACAACTATCATTAAATCTTGGATTAGCAGTACCATTTTGACTAGCTACGATTTTAATTGGCCTTCGTAATCAACCTACCGTCGCTTTTGGACATCTCCTACCAGAAGGAACCCCAACCTTACTAATTCCAATCCTTATTATTATTGAGACAATTAGTCTTTTTATTCGACCATTAGCATTAGGAGTCCGATTAACAGCTAATTTAACCGCAGTCCACCTGTTAATTCAATTAATTGCTACAGCTACACTAGTCCTACTACCTTTAATACCCATAGTATCAATTTTACCAATAATAACCTTATTCTTACTAACTCTTTTAGAGATCGCAGTCGCAATAATTCAAGCTTATGTATTTGTTCTTCTTCTAAGCCTATATCTACAAGAAAATGTATAATGGCCCACCAAGCACATGCTTACCATATAGTTGACCCTAGTCCATGACCTTTAACAGGAGCTATCGCCGCATTACTAATAACATCAGGCCTAGCAATATGATTTCATTTTGGATCTATAATTATTATGTCTTTAGGTCTAATTGTTATACTTATAACAATATTTCAATGATGACGAGATATTGTCCGCGAAGGAACATTTCAAGGACACCACACCATCTTAGTTCAAAAGGGACTTCGATACGGGATAATTCTATTTATTACATCAGAAGTATTTTTTTTTCTTGGCTTTTTCTGAGCGTTTTATAACTCAAGCTTGGCCCCAACACCAGAATTGGGAGAATGCTGACCTCCAACTGGAATCACCCCACTTGATCCATTTGAAGTTCCTTTATTAAATACTGCAGTTCTATTAGCCTCCGGGGTAACAGTAACATGAGCTCACCATAGCATCATGCAAGGGGATCGAAAAGAAGCTATTCAATCACTCTTCTTTACTATTATTCTAGGTATATACTTCACACTTCTTCAGGCAATAGAGTATTACGAAGCCCCCTTTACAATCGCAGATGGTATTTATGGGTCAACATTTTTTGTAGCAACAGGATTTCATGGTTTACATGTAATTATTGGATCCCTTTTTCTACTAGTTTGCTTAATTCGACCAATTAATTATCATTTTACATCATATCATCACTTCGGATTTGAAGCTGCAGCATGATATTGACATTTTGTAGACGTAGTGTGACTTTTCCTCTACGTATCTATTTATTGATGAGGGTCATATCTTTTTAGTATAAAAATACAAATGACTTCCAATCATTTAATCTTAGTTAGAATCTAGGAAAAGATAATGAATTTAATTATAATTATAATAATAATTTCAACAATCTTATCTTTAGTATTAATCACCCTAAGCTTTTGATTACCTTTGAACAATCCGGACTCAAAAAAACTATCACCGTATGAATGCGGATTTGATCCGCTAGGATCAGCACGTCTTCCATTTTCAATTCGATTTTTTTTAATTGCAATCTTATTCCTTCTCTTTGACCTAGAAATTGCCCTACTATTGCCCACTCCGGGGGCCTCTCAACTGCTTTTTCCAGAATACACACTTCTATGATCGACAATAATTCTTATCTTACTTTCAATAGGATTAATTTATGAATGAATCCAGGGTGGATTAGAATGGGCAGAATAAGTATTTAATCTAAAAAAGATTACTGATTTCGACTCAGTAAATTTTGGTTAAACCCCAAAAATATTTTATGTCCCCAACATACATCACATTTTTTATATCATTTTTATTAAGTGTAATAGGATTAGCATTTCATCGAGTTCACCTTTTATCTGCCTTATTATGTCTTGAAGGTATAATATTAGCATTATTTATTGCTTTATCATTTTGATCTACTCAATTTGAAATAATATCGTACTTCTCTTTACCTATATTTATATTGACCTTTTCAGCATGTGAAGCAAGCACTGGCCTTGCATTAATAGTAGCTACCACACGAACTCATGGAAGTGATCATCTAAAAAACCTTAATTTACTACAATGCTAAAAATTTTTATCCCAACCCTTATGCTCTTACCAGTGGCGTGATTTTCTAGTAAAAAATTACTATGACCACTAATAACAACAAACAGCTTTATTATTGCTATATTAAGCTTAATAATATTTAATTTATCATCTGAGTATATACTAATAGTTAACAAATACCTCGGACTAGACCCCCTATCATCACCATTACTTATTCTTACATGTTGACTACTCCCTATAATAATTTTGGCAAGCCAAAACCATTTAAAAAATAATCCAGATAACCGACAACGTTTATATATCTCAATAATAGTAATTCTACAAGCATCCCTAATTTTAGCATTTACTGCCACAGAAATTATTATATTCTATATTGCATTTGAAACAACTTTAATCCCCACCTTAATTATTATTACACGATGGGGAAATCAAGCAGAGCGATTAAATGCAGGAACATACTTCTTATTTTATACCCTAGCAGGCTCTCTTCCTTTATTAGTAGCACTCTTAATTTTACAAAATTATTTAGGCTCCCTATCATTCTTCTTATTAGAACTAACTAGTCCAATACAACTCTCACTATATTCAGATAAAATTTGATGAGCAGCATGTTTATTAGCATTTATAGTTAAAATACCTCTTTATGGTATACATCTATGACTCCCAAAAGCACATGTTGAAGCCCCAATTGCAGGATCAATAATTCTAGCAGCAGTATTACTTAAATTAGGGGGATATGGAATCTTACGAATTTTAATTACACTAACACCTCTATCTAAAGAATTATCCTATCCATTTATTATCTTAGCACTATGAGGAGTAATTATAACAGGAATAATCTGTATACGGCAAACTGATCTAAAATCACTCATTGCCTACTCCTCTGTAAGCCACATAGGATTAGTTATCGCAGCAGCACTTATTCAAACCCCATGAAGCTTATCCGGAGCAATTATTTTAATAATCTCACAGGATTTAATTTCATCAGCACTATTTGGCCTAGCAAACATAAACTATGAACGGACCCATAGTCGAACCCTTCTTTTTATACGAGGTGCGCAAACAATACTACCTTTAATAGCAACCTGATGATTATTAACCAACTTATCCAATATAGCTCTTCCCCCCTCACTTAATTTATGAGGAGAACTAACAATTATAGTATCTCTATTCAACTGATCAAACTGAACTATTTTAATTACTGGGGTTGGGACACTTATTACTGCCTCCTATACATTATATATATTTTTAATAACTCAACGAGGGCCTATCCCAAATCACCTTAATCCTATCACTCCTACATACACTCGAGAACATTTTCTTTTAGCTATTCACATCATTCCAATAATACTATTTATCTTTAAACCTGAACTTATTTCGGGGGTATTTACATGTTTAAATAATTTAAATAAAATACTAGATTGTGATTCTAGAAAATAAGAGTTAAATTCCCTTTTTAAACCGAGAAGAGTCAAGAGACATAGAAATTGCTAACTATCTACAGCTAAGGTTAAAATCCTTAGTCTACTCAACTTTTAAAGGATAATAGTAATCCGTTGGTTTTAGGAACCAAAAACTCTTGGTGCAACCCCATGTAAAAGTTATGAATTCCGTTTTAATCTTTAATTCATCTATAGTTTTATCACTATTTATACTTACATTTCCACTAATTTTACCAATAAAGAATTACTCAAATTGACCTATTACTTATGTTAAAAATTCTGTAAAATTTGCATTCCTAACCAGTCTAATTCCATTAATAATTTTCATAGCCTACGGAGTTGAATCTATTGTAACCACTTTTCATTGGATATCAATTTTTAATACAGAAATTTACTCAAGTTTTAAGTTTGATCAATTCTCTATTCTTTTCTTCCCTATCGCCATATTGGTGACATGGATCATCCTTGAATTTGCAGCCTGATATATACATTCAGACCAAGAAATTGGCCGATTTTTTAAATATCTATTAATTTTCTTAATTGCAATAATAATCTTAGTTACCGCAAACAACTTATTTCAACTTTTTATCGGTTGGGAGGGAGTCGGAATTATGTCATTTTTACTAATCGGGTGATGACACGCACGAACTGACGCAAATACCGCAGCACTACAAGCTGTAGTATATAACTGCGTGGGTGATATTGGATTGATCCTTAGCATAGCCTGATTAGTAATATTCACTAATTCATGAGAAATTCAACAGATTTTTATATTATATGATAAAAACTCAACACTACCCCTTTTAGGCTTCATTCTAGCTGCAATGGGAAAGTCTGCACAATTTGGACTTCACCCATGACTCCCCGCCGCCATAGAAGGCCCAACCCCTGTCTCAGCATTACTTCATTCCAGCACTATGGTTGTAGCAGGAATCTTTTTATTAATTCGATTTCAACCCCTATTAGAAAATAACAAAATGGCACTATCTATTTGCCTCTCCCTCGGAGCTCTAACTACACTATTCACCGCAGCTTGTGCATTAACTCAAAATGACATTAAAAAAATTGTAGCATTTTCAACTTCAAGCCAATTAGGATTAATAATAGTAACAATCGGGTTAAATCAGCCACAACTAGCATTTTTTCACATCTGCACCCACGCATTTTTCAAGGCAATATTATTTTTATGCTCCGGATCAATTATTCACAGCTTAAATGATGAACAAGATATTCGTAAGATGGGGGGATTACAAAACTTATTACCAATAACCACCTCTTGTATGACTATCGGCAGTCTTGCACTCACGGGCACTCCCTTTCTTGCAGGATTTTTCTCTAAAGACGCAATTATTGAAGCAATAAATAATTCAAATTTAAATTCAATTGCCCTGTGTATAACACTTATAGCAACATCATTCACCGCAGTTTATAGCTTTCGAATTATTTACTTCTCATCAATAAAATTTCCACGTCATCTACCATTCTCCCCAATTAATGAAAATAATTATCTTATTATTAATCCTATTAAACGACTCGCGTGAGGTAGTATAATCTCCGGGTTTATTATTATTTATAATTTTACCCCTATAAAAACACAAATCTTAACTATACCTATAACCATGAAACTATCCGCTATCCTGGTTTCGCTTCTAGGATTATTAATAGCTAGTGATATTGCTGACATCACATCAAAAACCCTCATAAAAACAAAAATGTTTTCATTCTTCAACCTCTTAGCATTTTTTCCTTTAGTAATTCACCGGTCCTCCCCAAAAGTTAATCTATGATGAGGACAAAATATTGCCACTCATGTCACAGATATAATTTGATATGAAAAATCAGGACCAAAGGGGTTAACTAACCAACAATTGCCAGCTATCAAAACCATTACAAACCTTCAAACGGGCCTAATTAAAATATATATATTATTATTCTTAATTTCCTCAATACTTATAATTTTACTACTAGTACCTTACAGCACGTAATGACCCCCGTGACAGACCACGAGTTACTTCTAAAACAACAAATAAAGTTAAAAGAAGAACCCATCCTGAAAATATTAAAAAATAACCCCCTCGCGAATACATTACTCCAATCCCCCCTCAATCATTACCAACTGTACTATACTCCATATTATAATTTGTAAACAAAAACTCTAAACTTATATTACAATTTAAAAAGACATGCCCTAAAATAACTAGTAAAAGATAAAATAATACATAGATTAAAACAGACCAACTTCCTCACGCCTCAGGATATGGTTCCGCAGCCAAAGACGCAGAATACGCAAATACAACCAATATCCCCCCCAAATAAATTAAAAGAAGAACCAACGATAAAAAAGATACCCCTAATTCCACTAACACTCAACACCCACAAACAGCCGCTAACACCAGCCCTAAAGCAGCAAAATATGGTGACGGATTTGATGCTACTGCAATTAACCCAAAAACTAAACCCAACATTCCTAAAAAAACTAAATATGTCATTATTTTTACTCGGACTCTAACCGAAACTTCTGGCTTGAAAAGCCAATGTTGTATTCAACTATAAAAACCTTAATGGCCCACCCAATTCGAAAAACCCACCCATTAATTAAAATCATTAACGGATCATTCGTAGACCTCCCAACCCCCTCAAACCTCTCATCACTATGAAACTTTGGCTCTCTCTTAGGAATCTGCCTAATCGCACAAATTATTACAGGTTTATTTCTAGCCATGCATTACACAGCCGACACATCCTCAGCATTCTCTTCCGTAGCACATATTTGTCGTGATGTAAATTACGGCTGACTAATACGTAATATTCACGCCAATGGGGCATCATTCTTCTTTATCTGTATTTACTCACACATCGGGCGAGGACTTTACTATGGCTCTTATATATACAAAGAAACTTGAAATATTGGCGTAATCCTTTTATTTCTAGTTATAGCTACTGCCTTTGTGGGGTATGTCCTCCCATGGGGACAAATATCCTTCTGAGGGGCCACAGTTATTACTAATTTACTCTCAGCAATCCCATATATGGGAGACTCACTCGTCCAATGAATCTGAGGCGGATTCTCTGTAGATAAGGCTACACTCACTCGGTTCTTCGCATTTCACTTTTTATTCCCATTTTTAATTGCAGGGGCGAGCATCATCCACCTTCTCTTCCTCCACGAAACCGGCTCAAATAACCCAACAGGAATTATATCTAATATAGACAAAGTCCCATTTCACCCCTACTTCTCCTATAAAGACGCCCTAGGGTTTTTAATTATACTAACAATACTTCTTACTCTATCACTACTCTCCCCCAACTTACTAGGTGACCCGGATAATTTCACCCCGGCCAACCCTTTAGTTACACCACCACACATTCAACCAGAGTGATATTTCTTATTTGCATATGCCATTCTCCGATCAATCCCTAATAAACTAGGCGGAGTTCTGGCTCTCCTCGCATCAATTATAATCCTCATGCTAATCCCAATGATTCATACATCTAAACAACGAAGCCTAACATTCCGACCAATAACTCAACTACTATTTTGACTAATGGTATCAAACACACTAATCCTAACCTGGATCGGCGGACAACCAGTCGAACAACCATTTATCGAAATTGGACAAGCCGCATCCGCCCTGTACTTCTCACTATTCATTATTATTATACCTTTCACAGGATGATGAGAAAACAAATTAACTAAATGATACTTAGGTAGTTTAAATTAAGCATCGGTCTTGTAAGCCGAAGATTGGGAAATAAACCTTCCCCCCAAGTGAGCATTCCAAAGTGAGCATTCCAGGCTCCTCCATTTTCCAGGCTCCTCCACTTTTTCTACATTAAACTATGTGATAAAAATTGGCAATTTTTTCACAAAAAAAACTTTTTTCATCGATTTTTTTTTCAAAAGGGGGGGATTTTCACCCCCACCCCTGGCCTCCAAAGCCAGAATTCTGGGACTTAAAATACCTCTTGTAGTAACTTTATTAACATTGGAGTAACGCGGTGTACATATTATGTATATAGTACATTCATATATTTGCCCCATGGAAGTGTTTTTGTGCCCTTCTGATTTTTGGTCTTACCCACAGGCGAGAAACCACCAAGCTGACCCCCGAAGATCCAACATCCAGATCTATGGACATTTCTCGTAGATGTATTATCTTTTAACTTGAACCGGCATCTGGTCTGGATCTATGTGCATTTCTCGTAGATTGGCTATCTTTTAAATTGAACCGACATCCGCCTGAAGTATCCCTGATAGCAAGGTGCACTTGGAACCGCATAACTGAGTCTGCCCTCATCTGTAGGTTTTTTTTTTTTTTGTGAAGTCAATCCCCCATAAAATCTTAAGTTGGGATTATTTAATCTAAATCTGAACTAACGGTGAGGTTAATAATATTACTAGGATAGATTGTATGTTATTTATTCATGAATCTTAGACATAGATTTTTTTACCTATTGAATTATCAATATTCTATTTTTATTTCTCCCCCCGGAGCTTGTTTATTTAAGATTCCAACTTTGGAACATGAGTTAAACTTTTATTTTAAGGTTAACCCCCCTACCCCCCATATTAATCTAATCAGTACTTTTATCTTTTTTGGCCAACCCCCAAAGCAAAAGAAACACTTTGTGTACTTACGAAACTGAAATAACAATATTTTTTTAATTAAATATATAAGAGGAAAAAAGAATAAAGACATTTATTTTTAGAGGTACTTACATACCCTATAATACAAAATTTGTGAAGTTGTAATTATAGTGTGCATACTGTAA